GCGGAATTTATCAATCAACAAAAAGGTATAAATAATTGGATTTCTTTTTTTATTCAAAGAATAAATAAGTGTAAATAGAAATGATGAAATAAGAAACAACGGCCAATGTCATAAAAATGATGAATCATAAATAGAGTTTAGGTTCGAATTCCATAGATAATATGAATGGGATTGTCTATAATGATAGAGAAATACAACATCTCCGCATATATAATTCTGAATTCTTATTCATCTACTTTGATATATATTATATTAATAATATATTTATATTTATTTTTAAAAATGGGTTGGTTAAGTTTGAAAATGCACTCATTGAATGAGTAAACAATTGAATTGGATTCGGTTGGATAGTACCAACGAAATCGAGTACTAATTCCCATTTCTTATTGAATTAACCGATCTACTTGCTATCGGACATTTTTTTATTTTTGTTTGCAAAAAAAATTTCGACATATAATACTTTATTATTATGAGAATCAATCCTACTACTTCTACTTCGGGTCCTGGGGTTTCCGCTCTTGAAGAAAAAAACCTGGGGCGTATTGCTCAAATCATTGGTCCGGTACTGGATGTATCCTTTCCACCGGGCAAGATGCCTAATATTTACAACGCTTTGGTAGTTAAAGGTCAAGATACGGTTGGCCAGCAAATTAATGTAACTTGCGAGGTACAGCAATTATTAGGAAATAATCGAGTTAGAGCTGTAGCTATGAGTGCTACAGATGGTCTGATGAGAGGAATGGAAGTGATTGATACAGGAGCTCCTCTAAGTGTTCCAGTTGGTGGGGCGACTCTCGGACGAATTTTCAACGTTCTTGGAGAGCCTGTTGATAATTTGGGTCCTGTAGATACTCGCACAACATCTCCTATTCATAGATCTGCGCCTGCCTTTATACAGTTAGATACAAAATTATCCATTTTTGAAACGGGGATTAAAGTAGTGGATCTTTTAGCTCCTTATCGTCGTGGAGGAAAAATCGGGCTATTCGGGGGGGCCGGAGTGGGTAAAACCGTACTCATCATGGAATTGATCAACAACATTGCAAAAGCTCATGGAGGTGTATCCGTATTTGGCGGAGTGGGCGAACGCACTCGTGAAGGAAATGATCTTTACATGGAAATGAAAGAATCTGGGGTGATTAATGAACAAAATATTGCGGAATCAAAAGTCGCTCTAGTCTATGGTCAGATGAATGAACCGCCGGGAGCTCGTATGAGAGTTGGCTTGACTGCCCTAACCATGGCGGAATATTTCCGGGATGTTAATGAACAGGACGTACTTCTATTTATCGACAATATTTTTCGTTTCGTCCAAGCAGGATCCGAAGTATCCGCTTTATTAGGAAGAATGCCTTCCGCTGTAGGTTATCAACCCACTCTTAGTACAGAAATGGGTTCTTTGCAAGAAAGAATTACTTCTACCAAAGAGGGATCCATAACTTCTATTCAAGCCGTTTATGTACCTGCGGACGATTTGACGGACCCCGCTCCTGCCACAACATTTGCGCATTTAGATGCTACTACCGTACTATCAAGAGGACTCGCTGCAAAAGGTATCTATCCAGCAGTAGATCCTTTAGATTCAACATCAACTATGCTCCAACCTAGAATTGTTGGTGAGGAACATTATGAAACTGCGCAAAAAGTTAAGCAAACTTCACAACGTTACAAAGAACTTCAGGACATTATAGCTATCCTTGGGTTGGACGAATTGTCCGAAGAGGATCGTTTAACCGTAGCAAGAGCACGAAAAATTGAGCGTTTCTTATCACAACCCTTCTTCGTAGCAGAAGTTTTTACCGGTTCTCCAGGAAAATATGTTGGTCTAACAGAAACAATTAGGGGTTTTCAACTGATCCTTTCCGGGGAATTAGATGGTCTTCCGGAACAGGCCTTTTATTTGGTAGGTAATATCGATGAAGCTACCGCGAAGGCTATGAACTTAGATGTGGAGAGCAAATTGAAGAAATGACCTTAAATCTATGTGTACTGACCCCTAATCGAATTGTTTGGGATTCGGAAGTGCAAGAAATCATTTTATCGACTAATAGCGGCCAAATTGGTGTATTACCAAATCACGCACCTATTGCCACGGCTGTAGATATAGGAATTTTGAGAATACGTCTTAACGACCAATGGTTAACAATAGCTCTGATGGGCGGTTTCGCTAGAATAGGCAATAATGAAATAACCATTTTAGTAAATGATGCAGAGAGGGGCAGTGACATTGATCCGCAAGAAGCTCAACAAACTCTTGAAATAGCTGAAGCTAATTTAAGTAGCGCTGAAGGCAAGAGACAAACAATTGAGGCAAATTTAGCTCTCCGACGAGCTAGGACGCGAGTCGAGGCTATCAATACAATTTTATAACTAGTTGTTGGTGCGTCCGAATAGAATATAAATATAGAAGAATAAAGAAAAATAAATTTTGATTATACACCATATTCTATTTGGATTCTACCGATTGAATCCAATCAAGTGTAATCAGATTTTGGTGCAACAAGAAACAACTCAAAAAATAGAAAAAATAAGAAGTAGTAGGGTATGGAAAAGATACAAAATAAATCAAAAAAAGAAGGTGGGTAGAAATACTTATTAGATACCATTGGCTGTGCGGTATCTAATAAGTTCTACCTACTATTGGATTTGAACCAATGACTCCTGCCGTATGAAAGCAATACTCTAACCGCTGGGTTAAGTAGGTCATTTATTATCATAAAGAAAAAAAAAAAGGAACCCGTCACATTGATAGATTATAGATGGAATCTTATTTCTAAGCAATACCCTTGACAGGAAACAGATCAGAGAGCTATCATGTCAGATTATGCAATACTCACCTTGACAAGAATTTATATAATGATAAAATATTTATCACAAACACAAGGGCCATAGCTCAGTTGGTAGAGCACCTCGTTTACACGCGCGCCAATGTTTTTTCAGAGGAGTCCATCATGTAATCAACAGAATTTATCTTAGTAAAAAGTCGACGTCTTACTCCATTGATTCGAAGGAACAAGAGAACAATAGCCTGACAAATGGTTGGTTGGTCCAATTGAGGTCCCAATTTAGGCGCCAAGAAATAGAACCCATCATTGATTTGATAATTGATAAGGTGAATATTCAGTCCATTCAATGCTAGGCATAATGAGTATAAGTACCTCAAAAAAATCTCTTTTTGTCCTATGAACTTGAAGGTGTATGAAGTTTCATATTTGATGCTTTGGGCAGAGCGATAGAGACTCCATTTAACTTAGGTTGATATAGGCCGAAGGCAGACCTACGTCAAGATAACTCTTTTTTGAAACACTTTGGTATTGCTACTGAATAAAAATAAAGAGTCAGAGCACGCGGAGCCATCTCGTTATCTTTCTGTTAAGAAAAAGGATGGCGGACTCGCTGATATTTATATCAGTTGATGAAAGAGCCCAATGCAAAAAAAAATGCCCGTTGGGTCTTTGAAACAGTTCGAATCATTTTGATAATAATAAGTTTGATCTGTTTTACCGAGAAGGTCTACGGTTCGAGTCCGTATAGCCCTAATTTTTCATTAATGTAAATTTCCAATTCAAAAATCGTAATTCGATATATCATATATATCATAAAGTAATAAATAGAATCGAGTAATCGAAAAATACAAATTTTAGGAGGTTTCAATGAAGTATCCTCCTAAATTTACTAGACGATTTCGTATCGTTATAGTAATGAATGTCATTTTTCTTAAATTGAAAAAAAGAAATCTATTAGAAAAATTTATTTTGATTTCTTTTTTTTGGTTATATCAGCTTAGTGTTTGGATTCTCACCGAAGGTTTTGGCCGCGGGGAGCCACAATCCAGGACTAAGCCTTGGTTCCCCCTAGCCCGGATCGAACCCCTTGAAGATCGGCTCGCTCAAAAGAGCATCCGAGAAGAACGAGAGGAATTGTCAAAAGACATGAAACGGATGGCGATGAGGGTCCAACACAGCAGGATACAGATGGTGCGTGTATGCGCGAATAGGAGAATAAACTATCTCCCATTCCATTCATTCGTCAAATTAGAACCGAATTTCTAATTTTGGTTTAGATTCTATGTAGATCAAGAACTACATGAGTTGCTTAACTTACTACGTGAGTTTGATTATAATTGTCAGTCATGGATAGATTCTCTATTTTATAGAGACATAGAATTTCCTCAGCTCTACGAGGTGGAGAGTGCCGTCGCCAAGATGCCCGGAAATCAAGCCCAAACGATTTTGGGAGAGCCCGTTGAAACGCTTACTTCTTTATCAACCCAGCAATGAGCAAACTTAGCCAAAAAAGCAGGTTATTCAATAATTAATTCAATTATAAATAAAATATTTGATCATCGAAAAACTGAAAGGCATTTACCCAACCGACGGTTGGGTAAATGAACGAGGAGTCCGCGAAAAAGCCTTTTCAAAAAATATCAAAAATTCCATCCATAAAATGGAAGTTCCAACAACAACAACAACAAATCCCCATTCTCTTACCGGGGTCAACCAAGGGAATTTCCCCAGTTTTCCACAATTGGAAAATAGAGCAAATTCGAATCTTTAAAATTCGATCCAAAAAGGTAAGTGACCGGTAATTGTTCTTATTTTATTTGATACATTTCGGTGAGTAATGTTCGTGAATTAGGTGAAGGAAGGTACGGAAAGAGAGGGATTCGAACCCTCGGTAAACAAAAGCCTACATAGCAGTTCCAATGCTACGCCTTGAACCACTCGGCCATCTCTCCTAAAGAATCTTATGATTATGACCTAGAAAACGAGTAAATAGCGAGTCATTCATAGTATTGCAGTCTTCATCTTATTGCAGTATAGGTATGCCTGATCAATTATAAAAACAATAGAAAAAAAAAATAGAAAACGTTTCATCAAAGAAAGATCTTCCTTCGGGGTTCGATGGATAAAAAATCTTTTTTTATTGTTAAAAGAAAAGACATTACATTAAAAACAAAAGATATATATCTTTTGTTTTATCAATAAGTAGCCTTTGTTATGGTTATAATATTTATACCGAACCAAATTAAACCAAGGAATTGGAACGAATCGAATCGTCTGATGGATTCATATTTTATACTATGATTCCAGTTAGACAGTGTTTATATTTATAAAATGATTCCATAGGAATTCAAAAATAGCTTTCTTTCCAGTTTCAGAACTACTTACTTTTACCTCATGGATCTATTATAAATTCTGGAATCATACCCGGGATTTTTTTATTTTGATTGTATAGTGTATACACGCTATGCACACAAAATAGTTATTCTATTTTTTATCATATCATAAAATCATAATTAGATTATTCGATTATTTGATTCTTTTTCCTCTTTGGATCATAATCCAATCAAAACTAACTCCTCCAGGTATCCTAATTTGTAGGAAAAATTCCTTGATTCTTCCACTTAGATGAAATAGAACTAGTTCTGTTCATTGGTATACTACTCCATTGGTTTGGCTGACATCCAATCGGATTGAAACCTTTCCTCCTATTGATTCCTGTGAAAAAGGAACAATTTGAGTGGAAGGGAAGGCCCACATCTTTTTTTAGAATGAGTCTGTTTTTATGTTATTTCGTACTGTAAATTCCCTTTTTGTGGGATTCTTTTCCCCCGAGAGGTAATGCGAAGAATTATCGAATGGATTGTTAACTATGCCTAGATCGCGGATAAATGGAAATTTTATTGATAAGACCTTTTCAATTGTAGCCAATATCTTATTACGAATAATTCCGACAACTTCAGGAGAAAAAGAAGCATTTACCTATTACAGAGATGGTGCGATTTGATTTTGTGATTGATTTTTTGAATTTCTTTATCATTTTCAGTTTTACGAGAAAGCCATATGATTCATTCGGGATAGAAAGAAAACTATTATTGAAATAAACCTACGCTTGTTGAAGGTGAAGTTTGAAAATGGAACAACCCCTTCTGTCGTGTATCCTCGATTGATGCAGCCTCAGACGCTTTCATTTTGATTCGAGTCTTAAGCGAAAGGTTACACCTATGGGTTCTGTATTCCAGGTCAATCCCACTCTACTAGTACCAATGGGCGGCATAGGGGAAGAAGCGCTACACCTAGGAATCAACAACACAAAAACTTTGTTATAAATTATCCCCTTTCCTTATCGGGATCGGGACTACCAAGAATGGTTGGGACAACAAACATCCATCTCGTTCGTACTTTGGATACCCATATAACCATCGAAGACCGTTGAAGTGACTAATTCCTGAAAATAGGGGGCGTTGAGGACAAAAAAATTGTTGGAGTTACCTTTTCTATATAGCACCAACGCCCTTGGTGTTAAGAAAATACCTCTTGCAGTAGGGTTGGCTAGAGATTTCTTGTAAAAACGCTAGCCCCTCTCAGTTTATAATGAGAATATTTCATTTTGATTTCATGGATTATTATCATTATGCACAGAAGGGAGGAGCCGTATGAGGTGAAAATCTCATGTACGGTTCTGGAACGGGGATTCTTTGAATAGAATGAACGACCGTAACGGATGTCAGCCCAATCCGAAGGAAATTATGCGGAAGCTTTACAAAATTATTACGAAGCTACGCGACTAGAAATTGATCCCTATGATCGAAGTTATATACTCTATAACATAGGCCTTATCCACACAAGCAACGGAGAACATACGAAAGCTTTGGAATATTATTTCCGAGCACTCGAACGAAATCCATTCTTACCGCAAGCTTTTAATAATATGGCCGTGATCTGTCATTACGTGCGACTATCTCCACTATAGAAAAGAGGAAAAAAGAGAAAATAGGCTAGTAAAACTAAATACTACAAATAAAAAATCAAATGGGCTTTCTACATAAGTATCGTACAAAACAACGATTTTTATTAGCTGTAGAAAAAAAAGAGACTTCATATAAGCCGAAATATGAAGAAATAGATATGCCCATTTTTTTCTATGGATAAAGGATCCAATTGTTAGAGGAAGCACCGTAAAGATCAATTTGCGAGGTTTTGGGCCGATACAATAAGAACTGCTTACTTATGTCATGATATGAGATAAAAGTTAGGAATCAACTTATGTGATAGAGTCGATCCACTAAGGTATTAAGCAGCGGTGTAGCATCAGATCCCAAAGATAGTAAGCCCTTTCTTAATGGAGGAAAGTCTTTTTCAAAGATTCTATATGAATTTCTATATGAAACCGAGATAGTTACCTTTCAGAAAATTATACCGATAGCGGAGGATGTCTATGTTTCATTCTTCTGAAGGTGGGAGAAAAGATAAAACTGATTAGTAATCAAAATTCAAGTTTGAAACTCATGTAAATTAATTAATCTCTTCTGGTTAAGCCGATAAAAAATGGGATAGATTTACGAAAAATCTTATTCATTTCGATGGATTGGATTAGGACGGGACACAAAAAAAATAATGAATTGCCGAGCCGTATGAGGTAGGAAACTCTCAAGTACGGTTCGAAGGAAAGGAATTTACCCACCGATTCCGACCGAGGAGAACAGGCCATTCGACA